CTTAGAACCGTACTTGAGAGTTTCCTACCTCATACGGCTCATAAATCGATTCTTTTTGTGTCCTATCTTAATCTACCCTATGCTAACTGAATTTGATTTCTCATAAATCTATCCCATTTTTCTTGGGTTAACCAGAAGAAGTTAATTACATAAGTTTCAAACCCTAATTTTGATCAATAATCAGAATCAGTTTGATCTTTTCTCCCACCTTCAGAAGAATGAAGCATAGGTATCCCCGCAATATCATTAGAATTTTCTGAAAGGTAACTATCCCGGTTTCATATATGGAATTCATATAGAATCTTTGAAAAAGACTTTTTTCCATAAGAAAAAAGAACTTACTATCTTTGGGATCTGATGCTACACCGCTGCTCAATACCTTAGTGGATCGACTCTATTACATAAGTTGATTCCTAACTTTTGTCCCATATCATGACATAAGTAAGCAGTTCTTAACTGTATCGACTCAATAGCTCGCTAATTGATCTTTACGGTGCTTTCTCTATCAATTTGATCCTTTATCCATAGAATATAGTATATAGGCTGCACTCATTTTTTTTTCTTCCTATTTTGGTTCTCGTGAAGTCTCTTTCCTTGCTACAGCTGATAAAAATCGTTGCTTTGGACGATGCATTATGTAGAAAGCCTATTTTTTTCTAGTATTTACTAGCCAATTTGATCTTTGCTTTTTTTTCTTATTTCTATAGTGGAGATAGTCGCACGTAATGACAGATCACGGCCATATTATTAAAAGCTTGTGGTAAGAATGGGTTTCGTTCTAGTGCCCGGAAATAATATTCCAAAGCCTTTGTATGCTCTCCATTGCTTGTGTGTATAAGGCCTATGTTATAGAGTATATAACTTCGATCATAGGGATCAATTTCTGGTCGCGTAGCTTCATAATAATTCTGTAAAGCTTCCGCATAATTTCCTTCGGATTGAGCCAACATCCGTTACGGTCGTTCATTCTATTCAAAAAATCTCCGTTCCAGAACCGTACATGAGATTTTCATCTCATACGGCTCCTCCCTTCTGCGCATAGTACTAAGGGGAATAATCCATAGAATCAAAATTGAACTATTCTCATCTCATTATGAACTGAAAGGAACTAGTATTTTTACAAGAAATCTCTAGCCAGCCTTCCCGCAAGAGGTTTTTTCTTAACACCAATCATATTAGTGTTAGATATAAATGGTAACTCCAACAATTTCTTTGTTCTCAACGCCTTCTATTTCCAGGAATTAGTCACTTCAACGATCTTTGATGGTTATACGGGTATCCAAAGTACAAACGAGATGGATGTTTGTTGTCCCAACCATTCTTGTTAGTCCCGATACCGATAAGGAAAAGGGGAATTTATAACAAAGTTTTTGTGTTGTTGATTCCTAGGTGTAGTGCTTTTTCCCTTATGCCGCCTATTGGTACTAATGTAGTGTAGGATTGACCCGCAATACGGAACCCATAGGTGTAACCTTTCGCTCAATACTCCAATCAACAATTGAAACATCTGAGGCTGCATCAATCGAGGATACACGATAGAAGGAATTGTTCTATCTCCAAACTTCACCTTTACCGAGCGTAGGTTTATTTCAAGAATTTCGTTCTTTCTATACCGAACCGCGTCTCTTTCTCGTAAGACTGAGGTGAGGGCTAAAAAAAAAAACAAGAAAAAAGAGTCAAATCGCACCATCTCTGTAATAGGTAAATGCCTTTTTTTCTCCTGAAGTTGTCGGAATTATTCGTAATAAGATATTGGCTACAATTGAAGAGGTCTTATCAATAAAATTTCCATTTATACGAGATCTAGGCATAATTAGCAATCCATTCTAGAATTCTTTTCATTACCCCTCGGGGAAAATTATCCCACAAACAAAGCAAAGGAATTATACAGTACGAAATAACATAAAAACAGACTAATTTTATTCTAATAAATAGATATGGGCTTTCCGCTTAAATTGTCCCCTTTTTTTTGGGAAAGATATGAGATATTGGAATCAGATTGATTTCATTCCCATTTTTGTAGTATACCAATGAGCAGAACTATTACTATTTCATCTAAGTTAAATAACCAAGGACTTTATTTTACTACGGATTCTGATAACTCGAGAAGTTTTGATTTGGTTATGATCCAAAGAGAAAAAAGAATGGAATAATCATTCCATGAAAAAATAGAGTAGAGTAACCATACCTTCTGTTTGCATAACGTGTATACACCACGCCATACAATTGAAATATCAAAATCCATGGGACGATTCATAAATTTGGAATAGATCCGTGGGGTAGCTGATGAATGAGAGAAGTTTTTGTTGAGAAATATTAAATGGGAAAGGAATTCTTCCTATGGAACTAGTGATCGGTCGTACCTGTACTGCAGTAATATGAATAACTCGCTATTCACTCAGTTTCTGGCCAATAATAAGATTATGTAGGAGAGATGGCCGAGTGGTTCAAGGCGTAGCATTGGAACTGCTATGTAGGCTTTTGTTTACCGAGGGTTCGAATCCCTCTCTTTCCGTTTCTGTTAATTCACCAACGTTATCGACCACAATGTATCAAATCAAATAACAATTGAAACCATTATTCCAGCAATAAGACCTTTATTTGATAGAAATTCTCTATTCCTAATTACTGTGGTTATAAAATAGGAAAGAGCAAAAAAGAAAAAAAAAATCCTACTGTTGATCCATTTGTGATAGGTGAAAAAATGCGGATGGATTAAGGCCCTTAGATCTATTTAGTTCGGCGAAAAGGGGACAAAATTCTATGAACCTTTCTTTCTTAATTTTGTTAGGTTCAAGTCTGACGAGAATAATATTCTACGACTAACAACTCATTTATTTTCAAACCGATCCATTTACTATCTATTATTTGATTTACTAATCCTTTATATTGGAATGAGTCAATAGTCAAATGTTTTGGCAATTCCTCATGGGCGGATGAAGCAATATAATTTTGAATCAGACCTTTTGATCCTTGGTTATCCTTCGCAGTAATAATATCTCGGGGTTTGCAACGATAACTTGGTATATCCACTATACGACCATTAACTAAAATATGTCTATGGTTAACTAATTGCCTGGCTCCGGGGATGGTCGAAGCCATACCCAATCGAAAAAGGATGTTATCCAAACGCATTTCAAGTAGTTGTAGTAAAACCTGACCCGTTGACCCTTTGGCTTTTCCAGCGATATGTACATATCTAAGCAATTGTCGCTCTGTCAGACCATAATGAAAACGCAATTTCTGTTTTTCTTCTAGACGAATACGATATTGCGATTTTTTCCCAGAACGCAATTGGTTTTTAAGATCACTTCCGGATCTAGGTCTTTTACTAGTTAGTCCTGGTAAAGCTCCCAGACGGCGTATTTTTTTAAAACGAGGTCCTCGGTAACGAGACATAAAGACTCCTTTTTTTTTATTTTATTGAAATTTCATTTTACACAATAAATCTAAATTCAAACTGAACTAAAGGATAAACAAAGCAAAATCGACTGATGAAGTACTACAAAAAAAATGAATTGTATCAACATCTGGATTTTTTGTATATATATATATAGGAAGTTGAGGCTCCGTTTGATGATTTGTTCTGTAGAGATCTAATTGCTCTAATCCATTTTTATTAATAGTTGCAAGTTACCACGACATAATAGATCGCTGATCCAGCATTTCATTTGAAGAAAAGGAGAGATTATCAATCTCGGAAAAATAGATAGAGAAAAAGCCGGCTATCGGAGTCGAACCGATGACCATCGCATTACAAATGCGATGCTCTAACCTCTGAGCTAAGCGGGCTCACATAAGAGAAAAATAGCGTAAGAAATAGAAATATTGTATAGGAATTCCGGAAAATGTCGGATCTTAGCTATGAATTTCATATGAACTAAACTAATTAATAGAGTTCTATAGCTAGAAGTTAGAAGTTCTAAGCTAAGTTCTTTTTAGAAATAATAATAAAAAAAAAGAATGAATATCGAACGTTACAGTATTACAAATCACACTGTAAAAATGAAAGGGAGAGATAAAATAGATATGGGATATATCTATTCATCTTGAATTGAAAATACATCAATGATAGAATTATTTCTGATTGAAATAAACAAGGTTTATCCAATAGAAATGAACTGATAGAGGATGGTCAAAAAAAGAAAATAGCAGCCTTTTCCATATAGGAATCATTAGATAATGAATTCAACGGTTTCAAAAAAAGAAATAAATGAAAGAGATGGATGAAATTAGAAATGTATCTTGGTCTCAAAGAAAAGGGAAAGGGGGATATGGCGAAATTGGTAGACGCTACGGACTTGATTGGATTGAGCCTTGGTATGGAAACCTGCTAAGTGGTAACTTCCAAATTCAGAGAAACCCTGGAATTAAAAATGGGCAATCCTGAGCCAAATCTTTATTTTGGGAAAACAAGGGTATAAAACTAGAATAAAAAGGGATAGGTGCAGAGACTCAATGGAAGCTGTTCTAACGAATAGAGTTGACTACGTTGCGTCAGTAGCTGGAATCCCTCTATCGAAATTCGAGAAAGGATGGCCATATATACCTAATACGTACGTATACATACTGACATATCAAACGATTAATCACGACACGAATCCATATCGTATAATATATTTATATTATTAATGTTTATTATAACATTATGAATGATTATGAAATCATGAAATATGAAATGAAATTCGGAAAAAATGAAGAGTTATTGTGAATCCATTCCAATCCAACAAAAATCGAATATTCAGTAATAAAATCATTCATTCCAGAGTTTGGTAGATCTTTTGCAAAATTGATTAATCGGACGAGAATAAAGAGAGAGTCCCATTCTACATGTCAATATCGACAACAATGAAATTTATAGTAAGAGGAAAATCCGTCGACTTTATAAATCGTGAGGGTTCAAGTCCCTCTATCCCCAATAAAGAGCCCATTTTACTTCCTAACTATTTATCCTCTTTTGTTTTTTCATTGATGAAAAAACAAAATTCACTATCTTTCTC